TCGATCTAAAGCTAAAGAACCAGTCAAGATGTGATAAATCGGTCATATCTTTGTAGCAACTGAATTTTTTTGCCAAAAAACACTCAATAGGATTTAAGTTGTAAAGCAAAATAGAGAAGAAATATGTGGATAAATGGAAGGCTGAGAGAAAGAGAGAAAAAAATAAATATAAATGATATAGACTTCCACTATGTAAGGTTTATGAGTGATTTTATAAAAGCTTATATAGATTTTATAAAATCTTATATACTTATATAAAAGGCAATGTAATAAAAGCATCAATATGAATTCATCTATAATTAAAATAAAACGAGCCTTCTTATTAGTTACTAAAATTCGTAGAACAAAAAAAAATTAAGAGCTTGGGGTCAATAAAGACTGAGAAAGTTGACTCGAGAACAAATTGGATTATGAGCTCCATTGTAAAATTAGAACCTAACCATTAAGTAAGAAGTGATGGGAACGATGTAAGCTGTGAATGGAAAAGATTTTTTTTATTAAAAATGAATCTTAATGATTCGCTGGTTGGGATGGCGGAACGAGCCAAAAAGAAATTCATATATTCTAAGAAGTCACTAGACAATTCTGAAATTGAAATACAAGAGTAAATATTCGCCCGCGAAAACATTCTTTTTTTTTTTGAATTGATAAATTTGAACAATAAAAAAAATTAGAAAAAAAAAGAATTCTATGATTTATACAATAGAAAATGGTTAGTTATCTATTCAAACCAGATACACAAATTACTACTAGATTCGATTGAATCTCAAAGAATACCAAGATTCACTATAAATGTAAATCTTTAAATTTAAATAAATTTAATTTCTTTTTTATTAAAATGAAATCGCGAGGAGCCATATGAGAAGAAATTCTCATGTATGGTTCTGTAGTAGAGATGAAATTCAGAAACAACCATCAACTATAACCCCAAAAGAACCAGATTCCGTAAACAACACAGAGGAAGAATGAAAGGAATATCGTATCGAGGGAATCATATATGTTTCGGGAAATATGCTCTTCGTGCACTTGAACCCGCTTGGATCACATCTAGACAAATAGAAGCAGGTCGGCGAGCAATGACACGAAATGTACGTCGTGGTGGCAAATTATGGGTACGGATATTTCCAGACAAACCAGTTACAGTAAGACCTGCCGAAACACGTATGGGCTCGGGGAAAGGATCCCCCGAATATTGGGTAGCTGTTGTTAAACCAGGTCGAATACTTTATGAAATGACCGGAGTAACAGAAAATATAGCAAGAAGGGCTATTTCAATAGCAGCATCAAAAATGCCTCTACGGACTCAATTCATTATTTCGGGATAAGGGATAAACTAAAGTAGAACCAAAAGCAAAAGAAATGAAATGGGTCTTGGAAAATTGCAAATTTTTTATTTTAGACAAGGAATATTTCTTTTTTTCTTCGTCCTTTGCATTGAAAGAACAGATTACAAAATGATATGATTCAACCTCAGACCCATTTAAATGTAGCAGATAACAGCGGGGCTCGAGAATTGATGTGTATTCGAATCATAGGAGCTAGCAACCGTCGATATGCTCATATTGGTGACGTTATTGTTGCTGTGATTAAAGAAGCAGTACCAAATATGCCCTTAAAAAGATCAGAAGTGGTCAGAGCTGTAATTGTACGTACCTGTAAAGAGCTCAAACGTGACAACGGTATGATAATACGATATGATGATAATGCTGCGGTTGTTATTGATCAAGAAGGAAATCCAAAAGGAACGCGAATTTTTGGCGCGATCGCCCGGGAGTTGAGACAATTAAATTTTACTAAAATAGTTTCATTAGCTCCCGAGGTATTATAAACCGAGATCGGATATAGTTGGGGTATTTAAAAGAAATAAGATTGTATCTCACGCATATATCCTTATTGATTAGTCATATTTATAAATAACCAAATACATAAAAAAAACATGTTGATTATATCAAATTTAGATTCACTAATAATTTTAGCTTACCATGGGTAGGGATACTATTGCCGAGATAATAACCTCTATACGAAATGCTGATAGGGACAAAAAAAGGGTGGTTCGAATAACATTTACTAATACTACGGAAAATATTGTTAAAATACTTTTACAAGAAGGTTTTATCGAAAATGTAAGAACACATCGAGAAAATAACAAAAATTTTTTGGTTTTAACATTACAACACAGAAGGACTACAAAAAGGCCCTATAGAAATATTTTAAATTTAAAACGGATCAGTCGACCCGGTCTGCGAATTTATTCCAACTCTCAACGAATTCCTCGAATTTTAGGCGGGATGGGGATTGTAATTATTTCTACTTCTCGAGGTATAATGACAGACCGGGAGGCTCGGCTAGAGGGAATCGGCGGAGAAATTTTGTGTTATATATGGTAATTCTTAACTTACTATTTGTAATTGAAAAAAAAAAAAGAGATGAGTTGTCCAATATTGTTCCTCTTCCATTAGTTGATACTTCATAGGAGTTTTACCCCTAATGAACGAACAAAAATGGATTCATGAAGATTCAATTTAAATTACCGAAGCGCCTCCCAACCGCATCGCATGTTACAGGTTCGTTTAGATATTGAGGATCTGATTCTAGGTTATGTTTCAGGAAAGATTCGACGTAGTTTTTTACAGATACTACCAGGAAATATAGTCAAAATTGAAACAAGTCCTTAAACCGGGAGACGCACAATTTATCGACTCCGCAACAAGGATTCGAAGGATTAATTGGTTTTTTTAACTTGAACATTAACATTCCTTGCGTGAGAATATGATGCAAGATGCACAAAATTTCAAGAAACTTATTTTCTTCCAAGAAATATATCCAGATTTAAGACAAGGAATAACAAATATGAAAATAAGAGCTTCGGTTCGTAAAATTTGTGAAAAATGCCGGCTAATCCGTAGGCGGGGGCGAATTATAGTAATTTGTTCTAACCCAAGACATAAACAAAGGCAGGGATAATCACACTCGCTAAAGAAACCACATACATACATAAAATAAATAAGCAATCTGTTTTAACATGAAATGGATATATCCATATATCTCTGACTCATATTTATGAAATGATAAAATATGCCAAAAGCTATACCCAGAATTGGTTCACGTAAGAATGGACGGATTAAGAGTACGCGGAGAATACCAAAAGGAGTTATTCATGTTCAAGCAAGCTTCCATAACACCATTGTCACTGTTACAGATGTACGGGGACGCGTGTTTTCTTGGTCTTCTGCCGGGACTTGTGGATTCAAGGGTACGAGAAGAGGCACACCATTTGCTGCTCAAACCGCAACAGCAAATGCTGTTCGTACGGCAGTAGATCAAGGTATGCAACGAGCCGAAGTCATGATAAAAGGTCCCGGTCTCGGAAGGGATGCAGCACTACGAGCTATTCGTAGAAGTGGTATATTGTTAACTTTCGTACGAGATGTAACTCCTATGCCACATAATGGCTGTAGACCTCCAAAAAAAAGACGTGTGTAGAAATGAAATGACTGTTGAATAATTTTCAAGAAAAACAAGAGAAATAAATGATTCAATGATCTAATCAAATATTATTACTATGGTTCGAGAGAAAATAACAGTATCTACTCGGACACTACAGTGGAAGTGTGTTGAATCAAGAACAGATAGTAAACGTCTTTATTATGGAAGGTTTATTCTGTCTCCACTTATAAAAGGTCAAGCCGACACAATAGGCATTGCAATACGACGAGCTTTGCTTGGAGAAATAGAAGGAACATGTATCACACGTGTAAAATCTGAGAAAGTCTCACATGAATATTCTATCATAGCGGGTATTCAAGAATCGGTCCATGAAATCTTAATGAATTTGAAAGAAATTGTATTCAGAAGTAATCTATATGGAACTTGCAACGCATCTATTTGTGTCAGAGGTCCTAGATATGTAACTGCTCAAGATATCGTTTTACCCCCTTATGTTGAAATCGTTGATAATGCGCAATATATAGCTAGCCTGATGGAACCAATTGATTTGTGTATTGAATTAGAAATTGAGAGAAATAGAGGATATCTTAAAAACACGCCACAGAACTTTCAAGATGGAAGTTATCCTATAGATGCTGTATTTATGCCTGTTCGAAATGCAAATCATAGTATTCATTCTTATGGCAATGGGAATGAAAAACAAGAGATACTTTTTCTCGAAATATGGACAAACGGAAGTTTAACTCCGAAAGAAGCACTTCTTGAAGCCTCTCGTAATTTGATTGATTTTTTGATTCCCTTTTTACATATGGAAGAAGAAAACTCACATTTAGAGAACAATCAACACACAATTCCTTTATCCCCTTTTATCTTTCATGATAAATTGACTAAACTCCGAAAAAACAAAAAAGAAATAGCATTCAAATCGATTTTTATTGACCAATCAGAATTGCCCCCAAGGATCTATAATTGCCTCAAAAGGTCCAATATATATACATTATTCGACCTTTTGAATAACAGTCAAGAAGATCTTATGAAAATTGAACATGTTTGCATAAAAGATATAAAACAGATATTGGACATTCTAGAAAAGCATTTGGTAATTTATTTACCGAACAAAATGTATTGAATTTCTTTCGTTTTTTTTAAGATGAAAATAAGTTTTCAATATTTAATCCAATTCCTATACTCTAGATAAAATCAGAATTGAATAAATGTATCTAGGGAAAAGTCACTTTGACGCGACTATTCCCTAGATACATACGTCGTGCTAGTTCACAATTGAATTAAAAAAGGCCTAAAGTTAAGGATTTTTCAATAGGTAATGTCGCACCAATACCCAACCAAAGGGCAACCGCGGTACCAATCAAAAATACAGTTGTCGCTACTGGACGACGAAATGGGTTTTGAAATTTATTAACATTCTCTAAAAAGGGTACTGTTAATAATCCCGCAGGTACTGAAACCATTAAAAGAACACCCAACAATTTATTGGGTACTGTACGAAGTATTTGAAATACGGGAAAGAAATACCATTCCGGTAATATTTCCAA